TATCATGCCCTTTTCGGATGAATCATCTAGTCCTCCGATTTCATCCACTAATAAGGTTATAAAATATAGTGTAATTAAAATTGAAATAATAGAAAAGGATATATGAGTTAATATATGTTCGAAAGTCGATAAAATCATATTATTATTTTTTTTATAAGGGGGGAGTACCTTAATTATAATTACGGACTGCAAATTGGGAGTTTAATTACTTCAATTATTTAATAGGACTTAGTCTATCTCTTTTAGAAGTTTTAGAAGATAGATCCCATGCCGCCACTCGGACTCGAACCGAGATGCTCTAGCACTGCTTCCTAAGAGCAGCGTGTCTACCGATTTCACCATAGCGGCTTGCTCAAAATTATAATAACCTATTCATACTCAATCGTCGAGATTGAAGTAGTCAATTCATATTTAGGAAAGATTAAAATTTAGGAATACAACGTCATTTAAATACGTGTTCACTAATAGAGTATATTTATCTGGTTTTAGAATGTCAGTTATATTTAACTTTAACTTAATAAAATAATAAGCTTCCGCATAGTTTATCCTCTGTGGGAATAAGACTTTTTTGTTCTATCCCTAGATCCTAGATAGTTCTTCCTTCTATCTAGGATCTAGGGATAGAACAAAAAAGTCATTCAGTTTCGATTCAGTTCTTATTCCGAGTATTCCAATGTTTGATTATTTATTTGTCGGCACAAAAAAACTTTTTGAATTTCCGGTCGAAAGAGATTTCGATAATGAAAAAGCTTTTAACGCTGCCCAATATCCCTTCTTTTTCCAAGAATTTTTACGAATCCGTTTTTTTGACATAGAAGTACGTTTTTTTGGAACTGCCATTCAAAAATCAAGAGATTACTCATTGTTATAGTTGGATGTGAAAGACATCTATCTAGTATTAATATAATAATATTAAATATTCAATAAAAACGAATCTTTATTTACTATTTACTATTGATTATCCATCTAGTTCTTTATTTAGATAATACTACTTTGCTCTAAAAAAGGCTACAAAATATTATATGTCATTCATTTTTTTTTTTTACATTTATATTAAATATAATTAATAAACTATAACTATCCGAACAAAAAAACGAATTCATAATAAATAACTATTCACTTTGCACTAGTAAGGGTGATATCATTTAACCAATTGTAACTTCTTGATTTATTGATTTGAACGATTTGGTAAAGAATCAGAAAGATTAAATTTTGGTCTTGCATCTATAATCTATATATATATAGATTTTTACTTTTTTTTGCGAAAGAGAGAAGATCCGGTGAATCGGAAAGAATTACTTAAAAATGAAAAAGGTTTTTTTTTATGGAACATACATATCCATATGCATGGATCATACCTTTCGTCCCACTTCCAGTTCCTGTCTTAATCGTAGTCGGGCTTCTCTTTTTTCCGACGGCAACAAAAAATCTTCGTCGCATGTGGGCTTTTCCTAGTGTTTTATTATTAAGTATAGTTATGATTTTTTCTGCAGATCTCGCTATTCAGCAAATAAATAGCAATTTCATATATCAATATGTATGGTCTTGGACTATTAATAATGATTTTTCTTTAGAGTTCGGCCACTTGATCGACCCACTTACTTCGATTATGTTAATATTAATTACTACTGTTGGAATTCTGGTTTTGATTTATAGTGATAATTATATGTCTCATGATCAAGGATATTTAAGATTTTTTGCTTATATGAGTTTTTTCAATACTTCCATGCTGGGATTAGTTACGAGTTCTAATTTGATACAAATTTATATTTTTTGGGAATTAGTTGGAATGTGCTCATATCTATTAATAGGTTTTTGGTTCACACGACCTATTGCTGCAAATGCTTGTCAAAAAGCTTTTGTAACTAATCGTATAGGAGATTTTGGTTTATTTTTAGGAATCTTAGGTCTTTATTGGATAACAGGTAGTTTTGAATTTAAGGATTTGTTCGAAATATTCAATAACTTAAGTTATAATAATGAGTTTACTTTTTTATTTTTGAATTTCTGCGTTTTTCTAGTATTTTCCGGGGCAATTGCTAAATCGGCACAATTCCCCCTTCATGTATGGTTACCTGATGCCATGGAAGGGCCTACCCCTATTTCGGCTCTGATTCATGCTGCTACGATGGTAGCAGCGGGCATTTTTCTTGTCGCTCGTCTTATTCCTCTTTTCATAGGAATACCCTACATAATGAATTTAATATCTTTAATAAGTATAATAACAGTACTATTAGGAGCTACTTTGGCTCTTGCTCAAAAAGATATTAAGAGAAGTTTAGCCTATTCTACAATGTCTCAATTGGGTTATATGATGTTAGCTTTAGGTATGGGGTCATATCGAGCTGCTTTATTTCATTTGATTACTCATGCTTACTCTAAAGCATTATTGTTTTTAGGATCTGGATCAATTATTCATTCAATGGAAGCTATTGTTGGATATTCTCCAGATAAAAGTCAGAATATGGTTCTTATGGGCGGTTTAACAAAACATGTCCCA